GCTTGACAGATAACCCAAAAAATCAAAGGAATGCTTGGATAATTGGTTTAGATGGATTCTTCCTGGTTGAGACCATACATAAAAATGACATTGCCAAAAATTGACAAGATAATATTTCCACTTATTCATCAGAAGAGGAGTATCTTTTGATCCCAGAATCGATTTTCCTTGATAACTAACATACTGTATAAAAGGATCCTTGAAGAACCATAATGTAGCCGGAAAAAAGACTTCTTCGACAGGATATTTTATTTTTTCATAAAAACGTATTCGCTCAAAAAGAATTCCGGAAGAGGTTAATCGTAAATGATTTGATTGGTTACGGAGAAAAAGTAAAATGGATTCGTATTCATATACATAAGAATTATATAGGAGCAAGAATAATCTTTGATTACTTTTTGCAAAAATGGATTTTTGGGGAGTAATAAGAGTATTCCAACTATAATATTCGTGAAGAAAGAGCCGTAATAAATGTAAAGAGGAGGGATCTTTCACGCAGTAGCGGAGGGTTTGAACCAAAATTTCCAGATGGATGGGGTAGGGTATTAGTACATCTGATGCATAATTTAAATGTGGAAATTTGTCCTCGAAAAAAGGAAATATTGAATGAATTGATCGTAAATTATAAGATTTTACGATTTCTGTCTCCTCTAAGGAAGATACTAATCGTAGGGAAAACGGAATTTCCACAATGACTGCAAATCCCTCCGATATCATTTGAGAATACAAATTTTTGTTGTACCCCAAAAATTTATTTTGATTAGAATCATTAACGGAAATAAGAAAATTATTCTGTTGATACATTCGACTAATTAAACGTTTTATAATTAGTAAACTAGATTTCTTGTCGTAACCTCCATTATCAAACAAAATGGATCTATTTATATTTAAACCACGACCATGAGCAAGGGCATAAATATACTCCCGAAAGATAAGTGGGTATAAGAAGTCATATTGTGGAGATCTATATAATTCGAAATATCCTTGAAATTTTTCCATTTAAAATTCAATTTGAATCAGAAAAGAAATAGGCGATTTATTGGGTTATCAAATGATACATAGTACGATACGGTTAAAACAAGGTATTTATAGTAAGAAAAAACTAGATACCTCGGAAAACAAGTCAAACTCATCAACGGACTCTCTAGAACCCCCTTTCCATATAATAGATTTTTCCATTTTCATTTATAGGATACCAAGATAGTTAGAAGCCCTTTATTTTATCAATCCAATCGCTCTTTTGATTTTGAAAAAAAAATCTCTTTATCAATATACTGCCTTCTTCATACACATTTATCTCTGCCCCATAAAATAAAGGGGAATGGCTAATAATTAGGGCTCCTAAGAAATTTCTAATCCACTCATCGGAAAAGCTTTTCCCGCATTAGGCACTAATATATTTTTAACATCTAATTAGATGGGGTAATCATTCTAAAATTAAGAATAGAAGCTCGTTACTTTTTATTTCCCTAGAATTGGAACCTCTAGTAAGGCCCTACCCATTTATTCACTCGACCCCGCCAAAAAAAAAATTTTATTGAATTTAAACAATTGAAATAACATTTTGGACCTATTTAGTAAGAATGAAATATTCTTATAATTATCCATTACTACGACATGCTGCTTTTTCCATTCATTCCTTTCAGGATCAGTCGTGGTCTTACAAACTCTACCGATGGTATGGACGAATCTTTTTCTTCATACAAATGTGTAAAAGATGCTAGTCGCACTTAAAAGCCGAGTACTCTACCGTTGAGTTAGCAACCCAAATAAGCAAATGAGAATGTGTAGATACAATCAGAATCCCAATAAATAACAAAATTGAAGGGCACAACACAATAAAACCATAAAAAAAAAAAAAAAACAATCAAAAAAAACTCTAATCCGCTCTGAACATAATAAAAATGAACAAATCTGACAAAAAAACAAAAAATTTTCAAATAAAAGATAAAATAAAGTCAAAGATTTTCAAATAGCTATAGCCCGCTTCTTGTCCCTCTTCTCTTATATTATATTATCCATTAATCTTATATTATCCATTAATTAGTATATAAATTAATATATATCGAAATATCGAATTTGATTGATTTAAATCTTAATCAAAAAAGACTTCTTTTATGACAGAAAATCTAAGAAATTCTTATTTGAATGAAATCTATGGAACAGGGATAAATGGATCCATTTATCCACGATCGGATTATATTTATTTGATACACTGTTGTCAATATTAATATTGACAAAAGCATAAGCATACACAAGCATACAAAAGATAAAACAAATTCTAAATCAAACTAACAATAATAATTCGATTTCAATCAATTAAAATTAATCAAATCATTTAAATAAAATTGCAATATAAAAAACGAGGGACTTGGGTTGGATTGGCACTATATTTGGATTGGCACTATATATATAATACTATATATATAAAATATAAATGGAAGACAGTGGAGAAGTAGAAAAAACGAAGTTTAGTCAATAACTAAAATAAACAGGGTTAGTCCTTTGTTTTTTTTATATTTTATTTCATTAATTGAATTTTGTTTGTTGATTAAGGTGAAGTTCCGTAAAAACCCCCGCCTTTTTTGAAATATCATGAACAGTTCCTGTAGGTTGAGCGCCTTTTTCAAGGAAGTATAGAATAGCAGGAACATTTAAATAAATTTGATTCTTTATCGGATCATAAAAACCCACTTTCCGAAGATCTCTTCCCTCTCGTCGGGCTCGAACATCAATTGCAACTATTCGATAAATGGCTCATTGGGATAGATGAACAATACCCCCCCCTAGAAACGTATAAGAGGTTTTCCCCTCGTACGGCTCGAGAAAATTCGAAATTCTTCTATGTATAAAATTACAATATCAAATATATCCATAAAATCATCAAATTAATTAGACTATTGATTTTACTTTTTTCTTATTCTTACCCAACAAAAAGAAAATTAGTCATATTTGCACCCTCATAACTCAAGTTGGATAACTCTGAAATAACTCAAAAGAACAACCTTTTAGATATTTCATCTATTGAGTGGTCTCTAACCCTTTAATTGTCTTCTTTAGAATCCATTTTTATTCTTCATTCTGATCTAGTTGTTAAGACAATTGAAAACGGTATTTCCTTGTTCCAGGATCTTTGCCTTGAATCATTGGGTTTAGACATTACTTCGGTGATCTTTAAATCCTTTCAAAATGGCAGCAACATACCATTTTTTGCGATTTCCTTCTGTCAAAGAATCATACAAATGTTGGATTCCTGCGTAATACACTTTCCTTTTGATTTGATCGAAAAAGTTTTACCAATTTCAACAAACCTTCCTTTGGAATTGGAAATTTTCTCGAATGGCCCCTTTAAGTTTATGTATCGAAAATATACTTACGAAGTTGTTCCAATTTGTTAATTGATACTAACCCTAGATTCTTGCCCCTGAAAAATAAAAAAGACTTTATACTCGAGCTCCATCCTATACTATATTATATCACCCCCCCCCAAAAAAAAGGGTTACGGCGGATATAGAACAAATGATGTCGAGCCAAGAGCACTTTCATTCCTATATAATATAGGAAAAAGTGGTGGATGTAAGACTCCACAGCGGATCATGTCCTTCAAGTCACACGTTGCTTTCTACCACATCGTTTTAAACGAAGTTTTACCATAACATTCCTTCAGTTTGGAACCCATATGTAATTGATTCAATTATGGAATCGTGAATAATCATTGGTTCGGTTGGTATATAGTAATCTATACCTTTTCTTCTATATGAAAAACGGAGAGTATCAGCAAGAATAAATTAATTTAACCCCATTTTTTTAGATTAATAGATATTAATAGAATTTTGGAAATTTTAAACTATTTTTCTATTATTGTAAAAATCAAATTAGTTAACTAAATTATAACTAATATAACACGAATAAGTAAATAGAATACAAAGAAACAAGTTATTTTGAATCCTTATCTTCAAGTAAGATAATAGTGATAGAATAAATTCAACAATTTCACACTTCTTCAAGTACCAAGAACTCATAGAGGTTCGTTACAAAGATTTAATTGATTGAAAAATTTCCTATCCGATATAATCGTTTGCATTTTGAAAAACAGAAAGTTTTCCAGCAAGGACCTTTCGTTTTTTATTATCATTTTAGCATCAGTAAGAGAGGGAAAAAATATTGGCTTAAACAATCTGTGATTAAAAAAAAATAGATAAAAAAACACTGATGTCAGAGAAGATTGAAATTTTATGTTGTTATTTTTTTTTCATATTTAGACTGTAAAATCATTACTATTTAACGAATCGCAAATGAATTCAATTTACTATTTCATATAGTGTTACTTAAACTCAATTAAATTTGTGAAAACCTCCAAAAAAATAATAATCACACTCTATCCCAATATTCTACTCTATAATCTTAATAGATTAGGCTGTTGGAAAAGGCAATCTTTAATATTATATATATATTATTTATATAGACCGGGTATGCTCTGGGACGGAAGGATTCGAACCTCCGAATAGCGGGACCAAAACCCGTTGCCTTACCACTTGGCCACGCCCCATTTATTTCTATTCGATACTAATAAACACTAATATTAAACACTAATAGTGGTACGGGTTATTCGTCAACTCCTGTTAAAATATCTATTTTTTATAAAAAAAAAATGGATTACTAGAATTTTTATACATGTAAACTATACATGTAGACATCGAATTAAACTGAATTTATTGATCATTACATATAATTCAATTAAGATATTGTACGAAAGTATGATTTATTCTATTCTCTTTTGATTTGAGATATAGAATGATTGATTTTTGATTGGGTGAGTTCAAATAAAAGAAAGTTTTTTGGTCTATCTTATTTTATTCATTTTTTTTATTCTATCAATAATCACATATCTATAATAGTAATAAAATCAATTAAATTTATTAACAACTCAATCAAAATAAATACAATTATCCCCCCCCCAAAAAAAATGTTTGTTATGCTTAATATTTTTAGTTTGATCTGTATATACCTTAATTCTGCTCTTTATGCCAGTAGTTTTTTCGTCGCCAAATTGCCCGAAGCTTACGCTTTTTTGAATCCAATTGTAGATGTTATGCCAGTAATACCCCTGTTCTTTTTTCTCTTAGCCTTTGTTTGGCAAGCTGCTGTAAGTTTTCGATGATATTTTTAATAAAGTCCCAGACAAATCCACAATTTATTCGAAAAAAAAATTCGTAGAATTCATAAGATCAGATAAGTCCTACGCTCTCAATTCAAATATTGAAATTATTGTACAACCGCGACAAGTTCAGATCACCCCACTTTATTTCTTGTAAAAAAAAAATAGAGTATGTGGTATAAACGTGGAGAATCTACTCTCTTTTTTCCTAAAAAAATCTTGGAGATTGTGTAATGCTTACTCTCAAACTATTTGTTTACACGGTAGTGATATTCTTTGTTTCTCTCTTTATCTTCGGATTCCTGTCTAATGATCCAGGACGTAATCCTGGACGTGAAGACTAAAAATAAGGATTTCTTTGCTTTAAAACTGTAAAACGGTTGTGTTATTAGTAAGATTTTATCTATTCCACTTGTTTAATTATTAATCTTGAACTAGTAAAAAAAAAAAAAAGAGCTCGCGATAAATTCGAAAGAAAATAACAAGCCATCAACGAAAACGGAAAGAGAGGGATTCGAACCCTCGGTACGAAAAACTCGTACAACGGATTAGCAATCCGACGCTTTAGTCCACTCAGCCATCTCTCCTCCCAATTGAAAAGGGATAATACTATGTTACATTATAAAAAATAAGGCTTGAAAATGCCCGTCATAGTATATACTCTTATTTTTTAATTTCGTGATTTTGTCCGAAGGGCTTTTTAGTTCCACGGCCCGGCCCGGTCAGTACTTAACCGGGCCCGCCATTTTGTTCCAACAAATCATAAATAAAAAGATTTATTAAATTGAAAAAAAAAAGAAATAAAAAAAAGAAATAAAAAAAAAGGGAACTCTCGTTTCTTGCCAGAATCTACTTTTAGCTTAAGTTCAAGACAAAAACCGGCAAAAAAGCACTTGTTATTTAGTTATTAGTTATTAAAATTAACTAAACCCCCTTTCCGAATCTCATTAGGTCCTCTGATACAAAAAAGTAAACGCTCTAGTTTTCCTGATTCTTTTCTGATTTTTTGATTTTGATTAGGGTCGACAAAAGGCGCATTTATATACAATAATCTTATTGTAGCGGGTATAGTTTAGTGGTAAAAGTGTGATTCGTTCTTTAACCCTTTATATAGTTAAAGGGTCTTTCGGTTTGATTAATATTCATTCCGAACAAAAACTTTAGTTCTTAAAAGGATTGAATCCTTTACCTCTCAATGAAAAATTCGAGGAAGAATATACATTCTCGTGATTTGTATCCAAGAATCAATTTTAAATTGAAAAATTGGATTATGAAATTACGAAACATAATTTTTTTTTATTGGATCAATACTTCCAAATTTCCAATTGAATGAGTATAAGTAAAGGACCCATGGATAAAGATAAAAGTGTATTTCTAATCGTAACTAAATCTTCAATTTTTCATTTCTATAGGGGAAGTTGAAGCAAAACAGCTATTAAACAATGTCTTTGGTTTACTAAAGACATCGATCGATAAATTGTTTTAGCTCGGTGGAAACAAATGCTTTTCCTAAAGATCTTTCAAATAGAAGTAAAGAACGAAGTAACTAGAAAGATTGTTAGAATATCTTTCTATAGGGATCGTCTAGAAAGCGGGTTGTTCTGAATAGATTCAGACATAAAAGCTGACATAGACGTTATGGGTCGGGTTTTTTATTTCGTTCATGTCTAAATATGGGAATTTATCCATCTTCCATAAAGGAGCTGAATGAAACCAAAGTTTCACGTTCAGTTTTGAATTAGAGACGTTAAAAATGATAAATCAACGTCGACTATAACCCCTAGCCTTCCAAGCTAACGATGCGGGTTCGATTCCCGCTACCCGCTTTTACTTATAATTATTATAATCATTATAATATTTAATACGCTAAAAATGAAAAAAAAAAAATAAATAAAATTTTCTTAAAAAAAAAATTATTTTTTTAATATTCAATAAAAGGATTGAATGAATCAAATTAATGTAATGCATCATTGACTTGAATACTAAATTCTTGGAATTCTTTCAACTACGTTTCCGAACAAGAAATATGAAAATTGGAGTGAAAAGCGTCCATTGTCTAATGGATAGGACAGAGGTCTTCTAAACCTTTGGTATAGGTTCAAATCCTATTGGACGCAGTTTATTTCCCTATATATCTTTTTATATTTCTATGTCTATGTCAAGAAATAACAAAGATATTTTGAATAACCTGAATAGAGACGCTCTTATTACATATCAATTATTTCTTTTATATATAAAAGAAATAATTAATATGTAATTTCTACAATTTCTTATAGAAATTCAAATTCTATATCAAATTATATAAATGAAATTGTAAATTAATGTACAATTATATACTATTA